ATTTTTTAATTCCTATGGAACCCTATAAATAGAACCACGGTCCAGCTGTAATCATAGTATAAAATATGAATTCATCAGATCAGACGATTCGTTCCAATTCATTGGTTTAATCCGGTATAAATATCAGAAAAAGACGACTCAAAACAAACAAAAGATATATCATGTTTTTAATGGCTTTTCACAAGAAATAAGTTTTTTTTATCCCTTCCGAAGGAAGATCTTTCTTTGATGAAAAGTTTTCTATTTTTTCTATTCTATTTATAATTTTTATAATGGATCGGTCATACCTATACTGCAACAATATGAATACTGCAATACTATGAATAACTCGCTATTCACTCGGTTTCTGGACCATAATCATAAGATTCTGTAGGAGAGATGGCCGAGTGGTTCAAGGCGTAGCATTGGAACTGCTATGTAGGCTTTTGTTTACCGAGGGTTCGAATCCCTCTCTTTCCGTACCCTCGCCTAATTCACGAACATTACTGACCGAAATGGAAATGTATCAAATAAAATAACAACAATAGATACCATTATTATTCCAAATTATTCCAACAAACAATTAGAACTTTCTTTAATTTTTATATCGATTTTATATTTAATATTCCTAATTGTGATTGCTGCGGTACACAAAATCTTGGAATTGGAAAGAGTAGCCAAGGCATGAAAATATCCCCTCGATCCATTTATGATACATGAATGAATGGGATAAAAATCCAGATCAAGCGCCTTTCCTTTACCTTAGGTCGATTTACTTCGCCAAAAAGGGGGTCAAAATTCTCCGAAGCCTTGTTTTTTGTTATTTTAGTTAGGTTCAAGTCTGACGGGAATAATATTCTACGACTAGTAATTCATTTATTTTCAAACCGACCCACTTACTATCTATTATTTGATTGACTGATCCTTTATATTGGGATGAGTGAAGAGTCAAATGTTTTGGCAATTCCTCATGGGGGGATGAATCAAGATAATTTTGAATAAGAGCTCTGGATCTTTGTTCATCCCTTGTAGTAATAATATCTCGGGGTTTGCATCGATAACTTGGTATATCTACTATACGACCATTAACCAAAATATGCCTATGGTTAACTAATTGTCGGGCTCCAGGAATGGTCGAAGCCATACCTAATCGAAAAAGGATGTTATCCAAACGCATTTCAAGTAATTGTAGTAAAACCTGACCTGTTGACCCTTTGGCTTTTCCGGCGATATGAACGTATTTAAGTAATTGTCTCTCCGTCAGACCATAATGAAAACGCAATTTTTGTTTTTCTTCTAGACGAATACGATATTGAGATCTTTTCCCGGAGCGCGATTGGTTTCTAAGATCACTTCCGGGTGTCGGCCTTTTACTAGTTAGTCCCGGTAAAACACCCAGACGGCGTATTTTTTTGAAACGAGGCCCTCGGTAACGAGACATAAAGACTCCTTATTTTATTGAAATTTCATTTTACAGAATAAACCTAAATTAAGACTGAACTAAACGATAAACGAAGCTAAATCCAAAAAAGTACTGTATTACAAGAATGAGATGAATTGTATCAATATCCAGACTCTTTTGTATATATATAGGAAGTTAGGTATACTTTTTCTTATTTGTTCGGTAGAGATCTAATTGCTCCGATCCATTTTTTATTCATAGTTGGAAGTTTTTACGCCATAATGGATCAGCGATCCTTGGAGAAGGGGGAAGAAGTCTTTAAAATATTCCTTTAGTTCAAGGAGACATTATTAATTATATTAATTATGTATTATGTAAAAAAAAGAACAAAGAGATAAAAGCCGGCTATCGGAATCGAACCGATGACCATCGCATTACAAATGCGATGCTCTAACCTCTGAGCTAAGCAGGCTCACATAGAAAAAATTGTGCTGTGCATAGGACTTTAGTAAACTGCTAGAATCTTAGCTATTGCCTATATAATAATTCATAATGATGAATATACTATTATGTAATATATAGAATATTATATGATATATATCATATAAAAAGTAAATATGGAGGAAAAAGCCCGCCATGCTAATTGATAAGATATGGCTTTAGACCTGTCTTTTTTATGCATGTAAAACTTTTTTTTTTAATTCCTTTCTTTTTTCATCAAAACAAAAATAAAATACAGAAATCATTTACATTTATAAATCATTTATATTTTTCTGTTGTTTTTACCGACGGCATTACTGCCGACGAGCCCGAATACGGTAAGATGATGATGGCCTATTCGGGGGTTCCGCGCTCGTCAAACTCGAACTCGACCCAGTTTCCTAATCAAGCAGCTTTCCCGGGGGCGGCTCAACAGGCCCAGCTGCAGGCGCCAGCACCGGAAGAAGTTGCCCACCCCGCTCCCAATCAACGACAGCTCGGGGTATTTCACGCCGGATTCCCACCCAGGAGCGGGTTCCCTTCCTTACTACACAGATCCACTTGGCCGTTTCGATCCAGCAAGGGGAGACGGAGGAGGGCTTGGATCCGTGGGTTCCCCTCCCGATGGTTCAGATCCTTACCAGGATCCCCCTTTCGCGCCTTGAACAATGGGATTCGAAGGGGAAGGAACGAAGCCTTTGAACGGAAGACTCGAATGTAGAACGAGGTTCACCGGTCCCGCGAATGAGCTTCCACACCCCGGTTCCGGTCAATGGGAACGATATGGAAAAGAGGGACTTGAGATCGTTGGTTCGATGAATCCAGTTCATTACTTCCCCCACTTCGGATATAAGACAAGCGGAACGTTAAAAAATATACTACGATCATGTCGGATCATGCAATATTCACTCGGCTAAGTAAGTATAATCGTATATTTATGATCTTGAAGTCGGTTGGTTAATAGTACTTAACTTTATAGTAGAATAACTGTATTCTAATTATACTTATACAAGGGCACAAGGACGGCCCCTAGGGAAAAGATAAGGATAAAGATTAAAGAAAGATAAGGAGACAATCCAGATTATGATTATATATAATAAAATGAGACATTCCTCTGGTTTCATTCGGAAAGGTAAGGAGAAAAAAGAATCGACCGTTCGAGTATTCCAAATATCGAGGTAAAAATGAGAGTAAGAGAAGCATATATATGTGAGATATATCCATCCATATTGAATTGCAGATACATCAATGATAGAATCATTTTTGATTGGACTAAATACAAATACAGGTCCTACAATATATGAAAGAAAATAGACAAGAACTCAAACAAATAGGAGGAGATAGAAACACTTTTTCTTATATGGAAATGCATATCATAGAAATGCATATCTAAAGAATTCCATGTAAACGGCTCCAGAATAAATGAACAAAATAAAGAAGGGATGGCATCCTAACGAGATCCTAGTCTCAAAACAAAATAAGGGGATATGGCGAAATTGGTAGACGCTACGGACTTGATTGGATTGAGCCTTGGTATGGAAACATACTAAGTGATAACTTTCAAATTCAGAGAAACCCTGGAATTAAAAATGGGCAATCCTGAGCCAAATCCTGTTTTCAGAAAACAAAAAGGGTTCAGAAAGCAAGAATCAAAAAGGATAGGTGCAGAGACTCAATGGAAGCTGTTCTAACGAATAGAGTTGACTGGGTTGATCGAGGAATCCTTCTATTTAAACTCCAGAAAGGATGAACCCATATACATACATATACGTAATATAATATCAAAGATTAATTGCGATCCAAATCTTTTTTTTTTATTTTATATGCAAAATGGAAGAAGTCTTGTGAATCGAATATTCACTGATCAAATAAGTCACTCCATAGTCTGATAGATCTTTTAAAGAACTAACTAATTGGATTGGACGAGAATAAAGATAGAGTCCCATTATACATGTCAATATCAATACCGACAAAAATGAAATTTATAGTAAGAGGAAAATCCGTCGACTTTTTAAATCGTGAGGGTTCAAGTCCCTCTATCCCCAATAAAAAAATGAGCTTTATTCCCTAACTATTTATCTAACTATTTTTTATCCTTTTTTTTTCAGCGGTTCCAACATTAGTTATGTTTCTCAGCCATTCTACTCTTTCACAAATGGATCGCGGGAAAAAGGTTTCTCTCTTATCACAAGTCTTATGATATATACAATAATATGTGCAAATCAACATCTATGAGAAAGAAATCCCCATTTGAATCATTCACAGTCCGTATAATTATTTTTAGTTAAACTTAACTTACAAAGTATTTTCTTTGAAGATCCAACCAAGACCAATAAATTCCAGGGCCTGGGTAAGACTTTGTAATGCTTTTTTGAGTCTATTTAATTGACTGGCATATACCCAAGCCCTCTAACTAACATAGTATGGGGATGATGCATCGGGAAGAGTCGGGATAGCTCAGTTGGTAGAGCAGAGGACTGAAAATCCTCGTGTCACCAGTTCAAATCTGGTTCCTGGCATGTGGTTAATAATGGATATTGATATGAATTAATCAATATGGATCGATATAATATTCATTACTAGTCTAGATCGTGATACATACTTATGTATATATAAAATAAAAATATATCCTTTTGGGTGTCTAGAGATATGCCCCATATTTTTTTATGTGAGTGAAGAGCATAAGCATATATATATAGTTAAAGAAAAGAATAGATTCTGGTTCCTCTTCTTTTTTGTTTGTTCATATGGTACCTCCTCTTGTTAAAAAAGAATGTTAATATATGAATCTCCGAAAAGTTAAATTTTTTTAGTTGGTTTAAAATTTGAAAAGTCTAGAGCGGTAGAACCTGGGGAATATATAAGATTCATTTCAGATACAGTACAAAAAAGGTAACCCAATCCCTTTTCATTTCTTTCTATTTTATTTATTTCATATTATATTTCTTCACGCCCCCTACCCTCTAGAGCCCATATAAGCGATGTGCGCGGTACAAAGTTCATGTTTCGGAACTCTTTTGGTTCATTTTATTGGCCCGGCTCATCCGAAATAAATAGATTCCAAATGGGGGAATATCAACGAAGCCCTATTTTATTTATTTTTCTTGAATTTCGCGTTTCGCGCATACATAATACGAAT